TAGATCAGACAAAGTAATTGAAGTTAACCCGGACAGAATAATGGAAGTCTCATGCATATATATTATTATTATGTGATAAAATGTGATAAATCACAAAATTGATAAATAAGATAATAATATAGGGATTACAAAATTGGATGGGAATTCTTTGAAATTCGAAAATATGGAACAATACTTATTTCGGATGAGCCAAGCCAATAAATCGGATGAACTGCAAAAATTCTGTATCATGAATTATGTAACGTGCACATCAACATCAATTATATGGCCACAAAAAAGAAAAAGTAACATCCAAAGATATGAAAAAAAAAAATGAAAATCTCAAAAAAATACTAAAGAATTGGGATCTATTCTATTTATGTAATCCATCTAAAATGACTTTTTACTATTCCTGCTCCACCTCTAAACTAGCTTAGACTAGACTTTTTGGTCTTTCGACCAACCAATTTAACCATATGGAAATATTCACATTTTTTAGATAGCAGAAAAAAGGGAAAAAAAATCCAATAAAATAATTCATCTATATATAGAGAGAGAGGATATACCTAAAAATGGATCTATTCTTTAAGTCTTTAAGCATCTAGGAAGAATATATCTATAGATACCTAAATAGATAAAATAAATATATATAATAATTTAGAGCACAAATGGGTATGTATCTATTCCCCCTATTTTTTTAAATAGGGGGAATAGATACTCATACAAATGAATCATATGCCAGGAACCAGATTTGAACTGGTGACACGAGGATTTTCAGTCCTCTGCTCTACCAACTGAGCTATCCCGACCACTCTTGACGCATCAGCCTCATTTTTATTTTAAAAGATTACTGGAGTATATGTCAATGAATCTATGTCAACTAAGTCCAAAAAGACAAAAAATACAATTTTGTAAGTAAGTTTTAGTAGTAGTAATTATATTATTATTATTTTGTATTGTTAATCACGCATATGAGGACGATTCCTTGCTCAAAAATAAGATATTTATTTGTATGTTTATAATTAAATAATAAATTATACGTGTTTAACATTCACAAATAAATCAAAACTTATGACTTGTAATTAGGAATTAGGATAAGAAAAAGATAAAAATTCCAATTTATTTGTGAAAGAATAAACAGAATAAAACACATAACATAAATAATGAATTCAAAATAGAGAGGATATAGGAAAAAAATTAGAAAGTTAAACAGGTCCTTTGGGGATAGAGGGACTTGAACCCTCACGATTTCTAAAGTCGACGGATTTTCCTCTTACTATAAATTTCATTGTTGTCGGTATTGACATGTAGAATAGGACTCTATCTTTGTTCTCGTCTAATTGATCAGTTCCTCAAAGGATCTATCAGATTATGATGGAGTGAATGATTTGATCAATGAATATTTCGTCTTTTCTTCCACTTTATTAAACTTGGAATTGATTTACATCTTTCATTTTAAAATATTTTTCTCACAAACGGAGATTTGAAGTCTTCATTAATCAATTGAAATAGTATTTCAGTATATATATCCATAGGTTTATCTTTGATTCATTCCTAGAATTTTGATGGAAGGATTCCTTTCCTAATGCAAAAGGAAAAGTCGTCAACTCCATTTGTTAGAACAGCTTCCATTGAGTCTCTGCACCTATCCTTTTTGATTATAACTTTCTGTTTCTTTCTTTGTTTACGGAAAACAGGATTTGGCTCAGGATTACCCATTGTGAATTCCAGGGTTTCTCTGAATTTGAAAGTTCTCACTTGGTAAGTTTCCATACCAAGACTCAATCCAATTAAGTCCGTAGCGTCTACCTATTTCGCCATATCCCCCTTTTTTATTTGAAAAATGAAAATCTCATTCGAATACTTTTTTATTTATATTTTGAATTATGAACATTATGCCGGAACTTTTGAATTTATTAAATAGGGATTCTTATATTGAAAAATGTTTGTTCCTATTTTATTTTATTGATTTTATTTCATCTATATTGGATACCATTCTATTATTTGTATTTGGTTGAATCAGAAATGATTCTATTATGTATTTATTCGCAATTCAATATACACAGATATATACCACATATCTATCTATATTCTATGCCCTTACTTCTATTATGTTTTCATGCAATTTGTAATACTCGAATGGTCGATTCTTTATATATATTTCCGAATGAAAACGTGGGAATCTTTGATTATGATCTGAGTTAGTCTTTTCTATTTCTTTCATTTTAAAATTCAAATAAAAATTTATAAGAATATAATTCAAAAAAATTTAAATATCTAACAATAAAATATGTAATAATTAAATATCTTATAATTCTTTCTTAAGTAATTAAGTAATATTAATTACTGTTTACTTTAACTTAATTATTACATTAGTATAGTATAGATTATAGAATTCTAAATTCTAAAAATTCGAATATTCAATTTCGAATTCGAAATACTATTACTAAATACTATATACAAAATACTATTATAATTATTATTATATTATATATAATATATAATTATATATATAATTATG